CCAAAAACAGGTTAAAAGAGGTATGGAATAGAAAATTGGAAACTTCTTAATCTTTTGATTCAATTTTCGCTAAAAATACGAAAGAGTAAAAGTAAGAAAGCTCTTTTTTTTTGTTATAATTAGAATGTCAAAAAATCAAGTAGGCTCACTTGTCTTTCTGTTGATCGTTCCAGGCCTCTTGAATCTTCTATTTCCCTATTTTTTTCTTTCATCTGTTATTTTAATTTGTATGTAATGTAGCTTTACTTTTGTTTTCTTTATTATTGATAGGAATTTTCTTGTTAAGACCCTAGGAATCAATTGAAACCTTAAATTCATACTAGAACCACGATGATTCAATAAAACCTTCAAGCTAAGTCAAGGATTCCCTGAGTAAGAACCATTGGATCATCATTTATTCAACGAGTAGAATCGATATAATGACTAAAACTAGAAAGAAAAGTTTGTTCTTTGAGCAAAATCAAAGCAGAAACGGGGATTTGAAAGAAGAAAACTCTTTCAATTGAATCAATTGAAAGAGTTTTCTTCTTTGGAAAAATTTGAGGAATCCGGCCACGAGGTCTGAATATTAAGTATGAATCATAGTTCAAATACTTCGTGATATATTTCATATATTCCGTGCTCCAGATACTAGAATGAATATCCGACGGGGTAAAACCATCTCTATCAAGACGACAGACCCACTCTCTGTACTCTCAATAGGATCAATTATAACAAGTCACACACTCATATTCCGGAAATACAGAAACACAAAAATTTCGCGGTCGAACTACCAAAAAAGAATAAGCTAAAATAAAAAGCCGAGGCCTAAATGCATCGTTTTTTTGTATTTTTATTTAAAAGCTAGGGTTCTTATAAATCTAATTCAGTGAAATTCCGTCCAGTAAAACGGAAGAATTATAAATCTCCAAAATAATAGATAGGAATACCGCAAATAGAGCCATTGCGACACCCATCAAAGGAGTAGTTCCCCATCCAGGAGCTACTTTACCATATTCCGAATTCAATGGTTTCAATAAAGCCCCTACAGACGTCCGTCTTGGACCAGATCTAGAACTACCCTCAACAGTTTGTGCAGCCATAAATCCTATTTTGTATTCATTGAGATCTGTTGACTTTGTATACCATTCCGTTGTAAATAAACAATCTTATCATAGATCCATTGTGGTCTTGAAATTATATAATAATGGAAACAGCAACCCTAGTCGCCATCTCTATATCTGGATTACTTGTAAGTTTTACTGGGTACGCCTTATATACTGCTTTTGGGCAACCCTCTCAACAACTAAGAGACCCGTTCGAAGAGCACGGGGACTAGTTGAAGTAACGAGCCTCCCAATGTTGGGAGGCTCATTACTTCAATTCAGATAATGAAAAATCATTTCATTTTTTAGTTGGAACTTTAGGTGGTTCGCGAAAAAAGATAGCGAAAAAAATGATCCCTAGAGTCGAGACTAAGAGGAATGTATAAACCAATGCTTCCATAAATTTGATCGCGGTTTACAATTATAGCTTCCATACCTGTTTATTGGGGATCATCTCCCCGATTAAAGAAAAAAAAAAATCAAAGAAAAGGCGAAAGGGCGGAGATTTAAATCCAGACTTTTTCAGTATCCTATGTAAAATCACAAAGAGAAAATAGAAGTGAGAAGCGAAAAATAACAGAGCAATGCTGCATCAGACTACTTGTCTTCTTGTAGTTGGATCTCCAAGTTTTTGGAATGCTCCAAATTCCACTTGAGCATCCAAATCTGGGTCAATACCAGCAAAAACATCTCTGAATAAGGTTCTAGCACCATGCCAAATGTGCCCGAAGAAGAAGAGCAGAGCAAAGGAAGCATGTCCAAAAGTAAACCAACCTCTTGGACTGCTACGAAAAACACCATCGGATTTCAAAGTAGCACGATCTAATTCAAAAATTTCACCCAATTGGGCACGTCTAGCATATTTTTTCACAGTCGCAGGATCACTATAACTCACTCCGTTCAGTTCGCCACCATAGAACTCAACGGTTACGCCTACTTGTTCGACACTATACTTCGATTCTGCCCTTCTAAAGGGAACATCGGCTCTAACAATTCCATCTCCGTCTACCAAAACAACTGGAAATGTTTCAAAAAAAGTAGGCATGCGACGTACAAAAAGTTCACGCCCTTCTTTATCTCTAAAGATAGGATGTCCTAACCACCCGACAGCTATTCCATCTCCGTTATCCATTGAACCCGCTCTGAATAACCCCCCTTTCGCTGGATTATTTCCGATGTAATCATAAAAAGTTAATTTTTCAGGAATTTTAGACCAAGCCTCTGATAAACTTTGATTTTCGGCTAGTCCAGCGCTAACTCTTCGATATATTTCTTGCTGAAAGTATCCCTGATCCCATTGATAACGGGTGGGACCAAATAATTCGATAGGAGTAGTTGCTGAACCATACCACATAGTTCCAGCAACAACAAAAGCTGCAAAAAAGACAGCAGCGATACTGCTGGAAAGAACGGTTTCAATATTGCCCATACGTAATCCTTTATATAGACGTTGGGGCGGGCGGACACTAAGATGGAATAAGCCTGCTAATATGCCCAATGTCCCCGCTGCAATATGATGAGAGGCTATTCCTCCTGGAACAAAGGGATCAAAACCTTCCACACCCCACGCGGGATTTACAGATTGTACCTTTCCGGTTAGTCCATATGGGTCGGACACCCATATTCCAGGACCATACAATCCTGTTACATGAAATGCGCCAAAGCCAAAGCAAGCCACTCCTGAGAGAAATAAATGAATTCCAAAGATCTTAGGCAAATCCAAAGAAGGTTTTCCTGTGCGTTCATCACCAAATATTTCTAGATCCCAATACACCCAATGCCAGATAGCTGCCAAGAAGCACAAGCCAGAGAACACAATATGCGCCCCGGCTACACCTTCGTAACTCCAAACCCCCGGATTCGTTATCGTCCCTCCTGTAATACTCCAACCGCCCCATGAATTGGTTATTCCTAAACGAGTCATGAAGGGTATAACGAACATACCTTGTCTCCACATTGGATCGAGAACTGGGTCGGAGGGATCAAAAACTGCTAATTCATATAGAGCCATTGAACCGGCCCAACCGGCAACCAGAGCTGTATGCATTATATGAACAGAAAGCAAACGACCGGGATCATTCAATACGACAGTATGAACACGATACCAAGGCAAACCCATGGTAATACCCCTTTATCAACAAAAAATAGACACTATGTAACTTTATTGCATTGAAAAAACTATGCTATGGACCCCCTTTTTTTTTCAGTGGATTATCTCGGAAAAAGGGTTACTATTTGTTCTATTCTTTTAGTAAAAATGGAACAATTTGGTTCATAGGAAAAAAGAGAAGCAGATCTATTCTATACTCGATAAGTACCAATACGCAATGGGGGTTTATTCCCTTTTCGAAGAGCGCATGCATCCATATTTAGTCATCATTCAAAGTACCTATTCGTAAAAATTTTCTTTGTTTTCCTTTATTTTATGAACTTATTCTATCTATGTAGAAAATATGACGATAAAGCTAATATTATTAAAATAATAAAACCATTATTACGTTTCCACATCAAAGTGAAATAGAGTACTTAATTCTTTTTTCTTTCAGTTTATGCCTATTGGTGTTCCAAAAGTCCCTTTTCGAACTCCCGGAGAGCGAAATCCAACTTGGATTGACATATAGTGCGCCCTGTCAGATATATTGGGTCATATGGGATTTCCCCATTCTCTCCCCCGATCGAGATATCCTCTCTTTCGCCCCCAAAAAAGCGATTGAATCATCAAAAATTTGTAACGTGAAGTGCAATGAAATGCAATTAGATCCGTTTTGTGAAGAGGTATCCAGATTAATATTAGCAATTCAAATAATTTATGGTCGACTTGGCTGGACCAATAAAATTAAGTATCCAGGCTCCGTTTAGAAAAACCCAATTGGTAATATATCTATTATTAGGACTTATAGATATCATAAACAATTCTATTTAGAACGAAATTATTAAATAGCACTGATCCAAAACAGTTAATCAATCGAATAATAAATATAATGGATACGTAGAATATTTGGCGGAAGACATAAAAGAAATGAATTGCAAAATTGAGAAAAAATGAAAAAAAAAAACAAAGACGTGGTATTGGGGTCATTTGTCCTATATGTGCAAATCAAAATCGGGCGGATCCTTACTCGGAGTAGAGCATAAACCTAAAAAAATGGAAGAAGCCCATTCAGGAACAAGAAAATGGCATCGTGATTTTTGGATTGGATCTCGATGAAAAAATACATCAATGAAAAGTTAGTGCGATAAAACTTTTTTTTATATTCTAATATTTTAGGAAAACCGGCCAAACGCATCGTTCTTCAAAAATGAAAGAGAAGCCCCTTCCTTTATTAGAAGGAGTCCGCTATAAAAAAAGAAAGAGGGCTGGAAGCTACACATTTATTTTTTTTCGCAAGTTTTAGTTTTGTTGAACCGTATGCATCAAAAGGTGCCCGTACGGCTCCTAAGGGATACAATTTTATCCGAATCAACCGACTTTATCGAGAAAGATTAATTTTTTTAGGCCAAGCGATTGATAGCAATGTTTCGAATCAACTTATTGGTCTTTTTGTATATCTCAGTTCGGAGAGTGATACCAAGGATCTGTATTTGCTTATAAACTCTCCCGGCGGATGGGTAATACCTGGAATAGCCATTTATGATACTATGCAATTTGTGCGACCAGATATACAGACAATATGCATGGGATTAGCCGCCTCAATGGGGTCTTTTATCCTGGTCGGAGGAGCAATTACCAAACGTCTAGCATTCCCTCACGCTTGGCGCCAATGGGTTTTTTATTTATTTATTTAAGAGAAAAAAGAAGACTATGCCTTCGCCATATGAATTATTAATATTAAGTAATATTAGCATGGCACTTCGAATTCGATATGCAAATTTTTTATTGTTTTTCAAAATATTAGATTATGTATCGAAAGAGTAGTATGAGATAAAGGAAGGGTATTTCCGATTTTATCTTACCTATCGTAGGTCGATTTCAGCGTCACAAACTTTTTTCACACCGGCAGGTTATTAACAACATTTATGTTATGAAAGAGTACGAAAAAAAAAAAAAAAAAGAAACTTTGGGATTGCTGAATCACAGACGAAATAAATATATTAAAGCAACGGGGCCATCATAGTATTTTTGAACTCCTCCGAAAAAAAAAAGAAGGGTGGTAATTGGATCATTTACCGATCTGGGTATAATAGATCCCACATTTTCTCTTTCTTCGATGAAAGGTAAAAAAATTCAATTGTGGAGCCGTATGCAATGTGAAAAAAATGCCCGTACGGTTGTTCAATTCTATCCTTTTCTTATTTTATTCTTTATCTCTTCGCCTTGCCTCCTCGTGCGAGATACAGGAACCTTTGATTGTGTTATATTATATGATCAGGGTAATGATCCATCAACCTGCTGCCAGTTTTTATGAGGCACAAACGTCCGAACTTATCCTGGAAGCGGAAGAACTACTGAAACTGCGCGAAATCCTTACAAGGGTTTATGTACAAAGAACAGGCAAGCCCTTATGGGCTGTATCCGAAGACATGGAAAGGGATACTTTTATGTCAGCAACAGAAGCCCAAGCTCATGGAATTGTTGATTTTGTAGCGGTTGGATAAAAAATAGAAGTGATTTTGTGCAAATATACGATTTAAGATTTTATCTTCTTACTTCTTAATTACTTAATTAAGGGTTTAATATTCTATTAATATATTGAAATCGAATAAATTCATAACCATCCGGTTAGGATCAATCTAAACCAGCCCATAATGTATAATTCAGCATGCCAACTATTAAACAACTTATTAGAAACCCAAGACAGCCAATCAGAAACGTCACGAAATCCCCCGCCCTTGGGGGATGCCCTCAGCGTCGAGGAACATGTACGAGGGTGTATGTGCGACTCGTTTAAATAATGGGCTGAGACAAAACAAAAGAAAAGAAAAAACAATTTTTCCAGTATCAATGATCAGTACCGGTGAATCGGATAGAATGGAAGAACTCCATTCACTATCTAAAAAAGATGGATCTATCATATCTTTCTATTGTGTATGAAATTTATGGTTTCAATTGGTGCAAATTAAATCACCTGAATTTTCAATTTAAGATGAGAAAGAATTCCCCATTGGTAACAAATAGTTACCCATTAAGCGGGGGAAATCCTATTTAAAAAAGTAGAAATATTTTGTTTAGAAGAACGGACTCACAAGGTCAGCTACCCAACCAATCTTCATAATTAAATACCGTTACTGTATAAGGTATATCTCATTATGAAAGACCCATTACTGGAAAATTCATGGGTAGAGCCAAAGAGTGGTAACTGTACAAGTTACCAATAAAATGAAGGAAAGGGCTCCGGTGTATAGAGAAGACCTCACCGTTTAAGAAGTAACCATAGAGACGATGGAACCCACAATTTCTTTAGCTATTTCTATTTTTATTTTTCCAATGCCTAGAAAAAAGGAAAAAAGCGTGGTAGGGAAGGTTATAGTAGCAAAAGCCATTGGAATTTTTATTTTATAAATTGGAAGAATCCGTTTTGTTATTAATAGACTAGGAAGGGGGAAAAGAATAACTGAAAGAAAGGAAATCAATTAGTTATTCATTAAAGTTTCATTTACTCAATGACCAGAATTAGACGAGGATATATAGCTCGGAGACGTAGAACAAAAATGCGTTTATTTGCATCAAGTTTTCGCGGGGCTCATTCAAGACTTACTCGAACAATTATTCAACAGAAAATAAGAGCTTTGGTTTCGGCGCATCGTGATAGAGATAGGAAAAAAAGGGATTTTCGTCGTTTGTGGATCACTCGAATAAATGCAGTAATTCGCGGGGCGGGGGCATCCTATATTTATAGTAGATTAATACACAATCTGTATAAGGGGCAGTTGCTTCTTAATCGTAAAATCCTTGCACAAATGGCTATATCAAATAGGAATTGTCTTTATATGATTTCCAACGAGATCATAAAATAAGGGGATTGGAAGGAATCCGCCAAACTTTTTGAAATGGAATTCTCTGGAGAATGAACTCCGGGAAGGTAGAGTAGAAATTAGTATGATAAAATCTGATAATATGATAAAGTCGTCAAAATGAGCGAACACGCCCGATAAAAAAATTTATTCCTCTTACCCGATTCTTTTTTTTCTTACAACACGAATGATTCTCGTATTTTTTGAACCAAACGTCCAGCTGTTTTTGAGTTCGGATTAGAATTTTGATTCAATTGAAAAGTAAGCCTATTTTTTTCTGTTCCTAAAACCAGGAGTTCTGGTGGTTGACTCCCTTCTTTCAAATTGTTTCTCATTATTAAGAAAAGGTAACGAAGATAAAATACGAGCTTGTTTTATAGCAATAGTAATTAGTCGTTGTTCTTTTAAGGTTAATCTATTCACCCGTCTAGATAATATTTTTCCTTGTTCACTAATAAATCGACTAATTAAACTCATGTTTCTATAATCAATTCGATCCCCCGATTGGATCGGGGGCAAACGCCTACGAAAAGATCGCTTGGATTTAAGAAAGAGTCGCTTGGATTTATCCATAATTTGTTTATTCCTTATCCCTAAAATACTATTTCGATCAAATCAAAAAAAAAAAGTTATAGAAGAAATTCATAGGATTGGGTTTGTCTATATTTATTTAGTTGTTTTTATTTCAATATATGAAATAATAGAGATATATATCTAAATTATTTTCATGTTCCTTGAAAGGGTGACACCCAAGCACTCGGTTCGATCTATATCTATTTCTTTATCTCCCCATGAATTGTATGTTTGAAACAATACGGACAGAATTTTCTCAATTCCAATCGACTAGGTGTATTGTGTCGATTCTTTTGAGTAATATATCTGGAAATACCCGTTGATTCCTTATTAACACCGTTTCGAACACAACCGGTACATTCCAAAATAACCCTTACTCGAACGTCTTTACCCTTGGCCATGAACCTCCTTTGGGTTTTTGATTCACCCAACGTTTCTATTTTCCGATCCGACGCAAATAAGAAGAAAGGAAAAGGGACAAAAAATAGAAGTGGCTAACAACTCAAAATCAAATTATGAAATAAAGATTTTGTTGCAATTAATATAGTAAATAATAAGTAATACAACAATTTCGAAAGCAATTTCTAATCGCAGTACAGTATTTCATTTAAGTATCTTGTATTGCATGATACTCTTATTCTAGTCACATTTCCCTTTTGTTTTCTTTTAACTCGATTATTAATTTGATTCTTAATTTAATTGGAGCCTTAACCCGAATTTAACTGAGGTTGAATCCGCTTTTTTCTTTCTCTTTACCCCCGTATTCAATCTATCTAATTCGAAAAAAAAAAAAGACGGGAAAGAGAGATTAGTCACAAATATTTGACTCTATCTCTAATCTTCTTCACCCCTTTCCATATCAATAACTAGAATGAAAAAAAAGGAAATGTCAACGCATCTGGGAAGAAACGATTGATTTCTATCAATAAACCCGCTAAAGACCCGAACCAGAGAGTACTTAGTACCGGTGCCACGGAAAGATATGTTTTAAAATCTCGCATTGAGAATCCTCCTTCTTTTTTTTTTATATTCCATATTTTATATTCCATATTGTAATACACTATGGTAAGAGATGTATATCTAGTTAAAGACCACTTGTATTTGTGTGTGGAATCCCCAATTCAACTTGACATGTGCAATGATTCGGTAGAGAAGATTTTCTTTTTCTTAAAGCAAAAAAACGGGTCCCTTTGCGCCTGAGAATTCCCGAGAAAAATATTAATTTATTATTATATGTTATATGATATGAGACCAAGAGGAAGAAATGGCAAGATACATTTTGCATAGAAAGGAAGGAAATGGAAATAAAATAAGGATGTGGAAAACAAGACGGGGATTTTCTACAATGATACTGTAGACCAGTTGAAAGGGATGTAGCGCAGCTTGGTAGCGCGTTTGTTTTGGGTACAAAATGTCACGGGTTCAAATCCTGTCATCCCTACCTATTTTTGCTCCTCGAAGCAGTAACCAGAGATACATTTTAGAGCGATTCAATTTGGACATACATAATACATAATTTTCAATTTTATGATAGTATACATATGCAAGAAGTATTTATTGGGGTTGAAATTTTTTTGGGGGTTCTATACTATATAAAAAAAAGAATCCCCTTCTTTACAGTCTTTTCCGTTGTGGTAAGAAAGCGCTCTTAGTTCAGTTCGGTAGAACGTGGGTCTCCAAAACCCAATGTCGTAGGTTCAAATCCTACAGAGCGTGATTCTGCTCTTGTCTTGTTAGATCGAAAATTCCACTGAACTGAAATACAGCAATCTGAATTTGACCTTTGACCCCCCCCCAAAAAAAAATTAAATTAAAGAAAGGAGGAGGTCAGTTAAAAAAAGAGATGTGAATTAATATTAATCAAAGGTCCAACTGATCACCACGCCTGTATTGTAAATATGCGGTTACGAATAATCCAGCCAAAGTAATAGGAATTAGACCTAAGACAATTCCAAATAGAAAAACTTCAATCATTTCAATTTTATTTATTTGAAAAGGGAAAAGGGGAGGTAATATCTATCCCGAAATATTACTATTAATTCGTATTGCTTAGGAATCTCAATTCCCAATAATTGGTAATTAACACGGTAAGGAACTACCAAATATATGGAATACCACAGAAGGATTTCTTTTTATGAATTATTCATTCAATTAATTTCAAATAAGTCCTATCTTACTCAGACCAATAAATAGAGCCGAGGTTAGAGTTAAAGCCGCTAGTAAAAAACCGAAATAACTAGTTATAGTAGGCATGGAGGAGCTAAAGGAAATCTGTTCTTTTTATACATATGTTTAGAAAGCACTTTCCTAAGTTTCCACTTTTGAAAGAGACGAGGATACGCAAAAATATTATACCAATTGAAAGACTCAGTTCAATTGAAAGTTTTTGA